AAGAAAGAGTGGGTCAAGTCAATCTTTCAAAATTTCATTGGAAATTTTAAATACTCATACAAATGCAAATGTGGGAGAAATCAGGAAGATGGAGGTTCGTTTATCTGATTGGCTAGTCAAGCATGAACTAATTCATAGATCTTTGGGCTTCGATTGCCGAGGAATAGAGACTCTACAAATAAAAACCGAGGATTGGGACTCCATTGCTGTCATTTCATATGTATATGGTTACAATTATTTACGCTCCCAATGTGCCTATGATGTAGCACCTGGCGGATTTTTAGCTAGTGTGTATCATCTTACGAAAATACGGTATGGTATAGATAAACCGGAAGAGGTATGCATAAAAGTATTTGCCCAAAGAAGTAATCCTAGAATCCCGTCCGTTTTCTGGATTTGGAGAAGTTCTGATTTTCAAGAACGGGAATCTTATGATATGTTGGGAATCTCTTATGATAATCATCCACGTCTTAAACGTATCTTGATGCCTGAAAGTTGGATAGGCTGGCCCTTACGTAAGGACTATATTACCCCCAATTTTTATGAAATACAAGATGCTCATTGAATGATAAGAAACGAATGTTCACTTATATGACATGACTTCAGATTTTTTTTATTCAAGTCAAGGAATATTTTTCATTTTGTTCTAGATGAAAGAGAATAACTGGATTCTAATTCGTATTAAGAATAAGCTAAAAAAGGCTTCATTGATATTACCCAATTTTGAAGATATTATTAATTTCATTTGAGCAGAAACAATATAATAGATGAATCAAAAAAGTTCTGCACTATGAACTTTGTACCGCGTATGTCACTTAGATGAACCCTTGAAAGTAGCATAAACAAGAATGAAGAAGAAGAAATAGAATAAATAGGAAAGAAAATACGAAATGAAAAAAGAGCAGATTTATTTTACTGTGTATAAAGAAGAGATACATCCTTACTTTTCCTAAAATACATCCTTCAACTTTTCCTATACTTCAACTCCTATAAAATAAACTTGGAAGTTTTTTAGACAACTTATTTTTTTATATATATATATATATAAAGACCACAATATGAAAAAACCAGAAAAGAAACAAAAAAAAGGGGGGGCATAATCTCATTTTGTTCTTTACCATACATACATTTATTTATTTTTGTTCTTTACCATCTCCAAACATAGATAGATCTATATTTTTTACCATCTCCAAAGATAAAAAGATCCAGAAAAGAAACAAAAAAAAGGGGGGGCATAATGTCATTGCGCATCTTTACCATACATAGACCATTACCATACATATATGTATTGTATGCTCTAGTTTACCCGCTCCAATTAATTTGATAGAAACAAAAAAAAGGGGGGGTATACATCTAGATAAAAATCTCATATTGTTCTTTTCGATAGCTCTAGACCATTCAGTTATGTGTCAGGAACCAGATTTGAACTGGTGACACGAGGAATAAATATCTTTTCGATAGATTAGTCCTCTGCTCTAGACCATTAATATGTACTCCAAACATAGATAGAGCTATCCCAACAATCTTTTCGATAGATTAGTTATGTGTCAGGAGCCAGATTTGAACCGGTATAAATATCTTTTCGACACATTAGTTATGTGTCAGGATCCAGATTTCAAGCTTCTGCTCTACACAATTAATATGTATTGTATGCTGAGCTATTCCCTACAATTCAGGAGCCAGATTTGAACCGGTGACACAAGGATTTTTTAGCTTCTGCTCTACACAATTCAGGAGCTATTCCCTAATTATCATTCACGGTGACACAAGGGAGCCAGATTTTCACCGGTGACAAAAGAAGACTTCTGCTCTTTGTGAATGCAAGGATCTGCTCTACACACCAGATTTGAACTGGTGAGATGGGGATTTTCAGTCCTGTGCTCTACCAACTGAGCTATCCCAATAATTCCCTAATTTTTTCGATTTTCAAAAAGAAGACTAATCAGGTCCATTTGTGAAAGCAAGTAACACAATGAATTTCAAGCTTCTGCTCTACACAACTGAGATGGGCTGTGAATTGCCTAATTCACTTCAGGTCCATTTGTTTTCGAATGCCAGTTAAATGAAAAAAAAAGAGGATATTGAATTTTCTTTGAACCACTTATGGGCTGTAAAGGCAAGTAAAATGGGCTTCAGGTCCATTTACTGGGGATAGAGGGACTGTGAACAATTCACCTCACGTCCATTTCTGAAAGAGTAAAATGAATAAGAAAGATATCGACGGATTTTCCTCTTACTATAAAAAAAAAAAAGAGGAGAATTTCATTGTTGCCGGTATTGTAAACATGGGGACAGAATGGGACTTGAACTCTCTTTATTGGGGATAGAGGGACTCGAACCCTCACGATTTCTAAAATCGACGGATTTTCCTCTTGTTATAGAAAAATGGGATTGTTACCAACGCAACGTAGTCAACTCCATTCGTTAGAACAGCTTCCATTGAGTCTCTGCACCTATCCTTTTTTATTCTCTTTTTGAAACCCTTGTTTGTTTTTCAAAAAATAAAGATTTGGCTCAGGATTGCCCATTTTTAGTTCCAGGGTTTCTCTGAATTTGGAAGTTTTCACTTAGCAGGTTTCCATACTAAGGCTCAATCCAATCAAGTCCGTAGCGTCTACTCCAATTTCGCCATATCCCCTTTTTAGACAAGGATCCTGTTGTAATTTTCTGCACCCAACTCTTTCATTTATCTTTTTGGAACCATTGAGTGTTTTTCATTATATAATGATTCGGCTCAGGATATTAAAAAATTGTGTACGCCTATTTTATTTTTTTGGCTATCCCCTCTCGTTCCACGGTTTATCTATTGTATGAATCATCTTTGGAAGTTTTCAATCAGAAATGATTCTATCATTGATGTATCCATACTAAGGCTCAATTCAATATAGTCCGTAGAGGTATATACCAATTTCGCCATATATATACGTCCCCCTCTCCTTTTATTTTTAGACAAGTGTGCTGTTGGAATTTTACCCAACTCTTTCATTTATCTTGGAACCATTGGGTCGATTATATAAGTCTTCCTATATTAAAAAATTGTGTACGCCTATTGTTTTTTTTTGGCTATCCTATCTCGTTCCACATCTATTGTATGAATCATCCTTGTTTCGAACGAAATCAGAGGAATGTCTCATTAGAATTTTTATTGTTGTATCCACAATTCAATATAGAGAGGTATATACCACATATATATACGTCCCCCTCTCCTTTTATCCTTATTTTATACTTTTCTTAGGAATACTGATCCGCTATAATATGAATGGTCGATAATTAACCTTATTTGTTTTTTTTGTCCTATCTTCATCCTTTTTCGAACGAAATCAGAGGAATGTCTCATTAGAATTTTTATTGTTGTATCTTTATCCTTATTTTATACTTTTCTTAGGACTGATCCGCTATAATATGAATATAATTAACCTTATTGGTTATAACTATTCTCAAATCTAAAAAAGAATTCAAATTTTTTGATATTTTCAATATCCTATTATTATAAATTATTATCAAAAAATTATTTTTTTCTATTTCGAATTTATTATATTTATAAATATTTATTATATAATGTAATGTAAAAAATATATATTAAATATATATATTAAATTAAGATAAACAATGTAAATTCGAAATAGAAAAAATAGAAAAATAACAGCAATGTAAATGTATATCATCAATAATTATTATGTATAATAATAAAATTCAAATTAGTCAGATATTTGATTTCTGTTACATTATTAGAATAGAATTCTATTTAGTCATATTATTAGATATATTTATTTATTAACTATATTATTAATATTCATTTTCTATTTTTTTATTAGTTATATTATGTTATGGATAGAATTATGAACTAGAATATATAATATATAGTTTATATTAAATAGTTAATATTAAAAATATATATAGTTCATATGAACTTTACAGCTAATAGCGTGGATCTGGTAGTCTCTTGAATTCCTATGCATTATTTCTGTTATGTGAGCCCGCTTAGCTCAGAGGTTAGAGCATCGCATTTGTAATGCGATGGTCATCGGTTCGATTCCGATAGCCGGCTTTTTTCTCTATCGATTTTTCCATAATTGAGAATCTCTCCTCTCCATTTCTCCAAACGTTGAGTCACTAATCTATTATGTCGTGGTAATTATAAAAAAAAGTTGATTAGATCCAATTAGATTTCTATTTTATATATATATAATAAATCATAAAACAGAGCCTTAATCTTCTTTTTATATATACAACAAAAAATCTGGATATTAACACAATACATTTCATTCTATTTTATAATATTTCAATAGATTTCGCTTTGCTTTGTTTATCCTTTAGTTCAGTCTTAATTTGGATTTCTTATGTAAAATGAATGAAATTTAAATAAAATAAAAAGGAGTCTTTACTTTATGTCTCGTTACCGAGGACCTCGTTTCAAAAAAATACGCCGTCTGGGGGCTTTACCGGGATTAACTAGTAAAAGACCTAGATCCGGAAGTGATCTTAAAAACCCATTGCGTTCCGGGAAAAGATCGCAATATCGTATTCGTTTAGAAGAAAAACAGAAATTGCGTTTTCATTATGGTCTGACAGAGCGACAATTACTTAGATATGTGCATATCGCTGGAAAAGCCAAAGGTTCAACAGGCCAGGTTTTACTACAACTACTTGAGATGCGGTTGGATAATATCCTTTTTCGATTGGGTATGGCTTCGACCATTCCCGGAGCTAGGCAATTAGTTAACCATAGACATATTTTAGTTAATGGTCATATAGTGGATATACCAAGTTATCGTTGCAAACCCCGAGATATTATTACTACGAAGGATAAACAAAGATCAAAAGCTCTGATTCAAAATTATATTGCTTTATCCCCTCAGGAAGGAGTGCCAAACCATTTGACTATTGACTCATTCCAATATAAAGGCTTAGTAAATCAAATAATAGATAGTAAATGGATCGGTTTAAAAATAAATGAGTTGTTAGTCGTAGAATATTATTCTCGTCAGACTTGAACCTAA